TATTAATAGATAAGAACACATTCCAACTAATTCCCAAAAAAAATAAATTTGTATCAAATTTGAACTAGTAACTAATCCTAACATTGAAGTATTAGAAAAACTCATATAAGCAAAAAATCTCAAATATCCCTGATCATGAGACATATAATTATCACTATAAATAAGAACCATAATTCCAACAGTAGTGATTAATATTAACATAAGAGAAGTAAGTGGATCAATTAAGTAGCCAAATTCTAAAGAAAAATCATTATTGATGGTCCAAGACCATACAGATAGATAAATAGAACTGTTATTTATTTGTTGAATAAATATATGGGCGGAAAAAATCATAACTATACTTAACAGTAAAACACTAGGAAAAACCCACATACGGCGAAGATTTTTTATTGCTGTTGGAAAAAGTAGAAGTCCTACTCCTATTAACATAGGGGTTGGAAGGGGAATGAAAGGTATGATCCATGAATATTGATATGTATATTCCATAAAAAAGAATCTTTTTATCTTAGTTAATTGTTTCTGATTCACCGGCTTTTATTTCTTTTGAAAAGGGTCAGTTAATAAAAAAAGTTAAGATATACAAAAATGAAATAGACTTTTCTAGCTTTAATTATTCTGAATCTTTCTCAACTACCTCAAATATTTCAAATCAAGAGGTTAGAATTGGTCAAACGATATGACCAAGTTACTAGTGAAAAAGAAATACGTTTTTTTATTAAATTATTAAGTCAAATTTTATGAAGATACAAAAAATGAAAATTTACATTTTTATTACTATTACGTATTACAATAATTTATTTATAGATATAGAGCAAGGATAAAAAATTTCACCAAAAACAGTTTTTTTTTTTTTTTTTATTGTGATATGAAGCATAAATATATGAAGCATAAATAACCCTAATTTAACTCATAAAATAAAAGTTATTTATTTTAGTTGGATTATTCAGAATCAGTAACGAATTTGAACCGATTGATTGTCTTCTATTCCAATAAAAGATATTTGTCGGAAAGGTTATGATAGAGAAACTATGACTCCAACACGCGACTTTATATAAAATTTCAAGAAGGAATTTCTAAAATAGCTTTTATAAAACCATCTATCCTGTATCTTTTCGCAGATTAACTACTAGTCTCATTCTAATTTTTAAAATAAAATTAGATTTACTCATTTATCGAGCTTGACCAATTAAATAAAATGAATAATTAATAGAAACAAATTACTAAAGTTTTTTTTTTATTAATCAAGATAGGGGTTGGGTTATTAAACATTTCGATGTATTTTATTCCATGTATAAAATTTCGGATGACGAAAAAAAAAAACTAGACAGAGATAGAAAGGCACAGGTTTTTTCTTTGTATTTGTTTTTTTATCATATCAACGCCAATCAATTATAGTTCTATTGCATAGTAGATTCTATAGATATAGAAGATATCAATTTGAAGAAAGATATAAGAGTACCAATAAAATAAATACAAATCTTTATTCCAGATGTTGTATCAAATTGTATGGAATAGAAAAAAAAAAAAAAAAAAAATAAAATAATTTTTGTATTTAATTTTTAAAAACTACCATATTGTTTATGTTGCTAGTAATATTTTATGCGATTTTTCTAGATCCATATTTTTATAAAGGAAGTACAATCTAGAAAATAAATAGATCGATAATTATAATTAATAGTAAAGAACAAGTGTTTTTGAACAATAGATGTCTTTGACATCCAACCCTGACAATAAATAACCTATTTTTTTAATGGCAGTTCCAAAAAAGCGCACCTCTATATCAAAAAAACGCATTCGGAAAAATATTTGGAAAAGGAAGGGATATTCGGCAGCATTGAAAGCTTTTGCGTTAGCGAAATCTCTTTCTACGAGGAATTCAAAAAGTTTTTTTTGTGCGACAAATAAATAATCCAAGATTGGGAAAAATCTGAATTGATTTGACTCGAAAAGTAATCTAGTTTCAGTTTTTTTTGAAGTTGTTTATAATTTATTTTTTAGTTTGATTTTTATTTTATATTTTATAAATTATAAAAAAATTGATAATTTATCAAAGTTAAACTAATTAAAATAATAAAAGGAAGAATTTATATTCTTTAATGGTTTGATCCGATCAATAGTAATAGTAAATTAAATAAATTGAAGTTGTTTTGCTCTTATAGTCGAATAAGAATTTTGTGTTGACTGAATTTGAAAATCTAAAAACGGTATTTTTTTGTTTGAAAAAAGGGTAAAAGCAAGCACAAGGTTTCACCTTTCTTTTGAGTATGTTTTATAATTTTCAGGGTGGGGATTCTTATTTTCCCCATCGATTTGATAATTCAATAATAACAAAGGTTTGTCTTTTTTATTTATATTATTTTTATACTATATTTTATAGTATATATTCATATTCTAATATATTTAGAATACTATAGAATATAGAAGAGCAGGTATAAGATCTTTAGTCAAAATTAATAGATCATTTAATATAATAAATCATTGAAACTAATTGATTAAGTTTAAAATGTGTCTTATCACTTTCTAAATCATTATTTCTCTAAGTTCGTATCACTATATATTCCTAACTTTCACCCCAATTAATAAAAACCCCTTTTACCTTTTTTAGGTGATTATACAAAGACTCTGCCAATTTTTTCTTCGTGGATAATTTTTTTGTAGATTCATAAAATCCCATAAATGAGAAATGAATCATTAAAAAATGCACATTATAAAGCATTCTAAAGATAAAGAACATTTTTGAGTTTTATCCATGGATTGAAGTCCGAAATATCTAGGTACAACAGTTCCCGTTTAATCGAGCATAAACTAATAAATTCTGAAAAACCCCAGTGTTAAGTTAAATAAAACTGACACCCTAATACTAAATATAATGATATACTGAGAAAAATAAGGATTCTTGTTGAAAACGGTACGTTCAAATCCCTAATTTTGAAATTTTCAAAAAGTTTTTAATCATCAATTTTAATGTTTCCTAAAATATATTGAATTGTTTCCTTTAATCTCGACGATTGAAGAAAAATAGGTTATTATGATTTCGAGCAAGCCGCTATGGTGAAATCGGTAGACACGCTGCTCTTAGGAAGCAGTGCTAGAGCATCTCGGTTCGAGTCCGAGTGGCGGCATGGCATCTTTTAAAAGAGTAAGTCCTATAATGAAATCAATTCCCGATTTCCATTCCTATAATCGAGGTACCCCCTTTTTAATTTCAAAAAATTTATGATATTTTCAACTTTAGAACATATATTAACTCATATATCCTTTTCGATCGTTTCAATTGTAATTACAATTCATTTAATAACCTTATTAGTCGATGAAATCGTAGGCCTATATGATTCGTCAGAAAAGGGCATGATAGCTACTTTTTTCTGTATAACAGGATTATTAGTTACCCGGTGGATTTATTTGGGGCATTTACCATTAAGTAATTTATATGAATCATTAATTTTTCTTTCATGGAGTTTTTTCATTATTCATCTGGTTCCCTATTTTAAAAAACAAAAAAACCGTTTTAATTTAAATGCAATAACCGCCCCAAGTGCTATTTTTACCCAAGGTTTTGCTACTTCGGGTCTTTTAACTGAAATGCATCAATCCGCAATATTAGTCCCGGCTCTTCAATCCCATTGGTTAATGATGCACGTCAGTATGATGGTATTAGGCTATGCAGCTCTTTTATGCGGATCGTTATTATCAGTAGCTCTTCTAGTCATTACATTTCGAAAATTAATAAAGATTTTTAGTAAAAGCAACAATTTCGTAAATGATCTACTTTCTTTTCGTGAGATTCAATACGTCAGCGAAAGAAACAATGTTTTACAAAACACTTCGTTTCTTTCTTCTAGGAATTATTACAGATCTCAATTGATTCAACAATTGGATCTTTGGAGCTATCGTATTATTGGCCTCGGGTTTATCTTTTTAACCATAGGTATCCTTTCGGGAGCGGTGTGGGCTAATGAAGCATGGGGGTCATATTGGAATTGGGATCCTAAAGAGACTTGGGCATTTATTACTTGGACCATATTTGCGATTTATTTACATACTCGAACAAATTTTAAAAGCGTAAATTCCGCAATTGTGGCCTCGATGGGATTTCTTATAATTTGGGTATGCTATTTTGGAGTTAATCTATTAGGAATAGGGTTGCATAGTTATGGTTCATTTACATCAATATCGAATTGAATTGAAGAAAGGGCTTGACGAATACAAACCTAGGACAACGTAAGCATATATATAAGAAAACTTCGTGTAAGCCATTGAGAAACCTTTGAATCAAGTAATGGAAATGATTCAAAGGTTTCTCAATGGCTTACATATCTGGTTAAAATAGAATTCCAATTCTAGTTAGTTAAACTTACGAGAAGAAAAAATACTTTTTTTTATTTTACAATGAATGGTTTTCACAATCATAGGATTTCTGTTTGATGTTTTGGTTTACTAAGGAAAACTATCAATAAAAAAATTAGATAGAATAGCTTCGACTTTATCAACTGATAGTGAGAAAACGAAATCCGGATAAATCCCAATAGCTATTACAGGTAGCAGTATAGAGAGCGAAACAAATAGCTCTCGTGGCCCAGAATCAAAAAAATCAGAGTTTGGAGCATTAAAAAGCTTGTATCCATAGAACATCTGACGTAACATAGCTAATGAGTAAATAGGAGTTAATATCATTCCAATTGCCATTACAAAAGTAATTACTATTTTTGTAATTAAAAGATATTTTTGGCTAGTAAGTATTCCAAAAAATACTATCAATTCTGCAACAAAACCGCTCATGCCCGGTAATGCAAGAGAAGCCATCGATAAGATACTGAAAGTCGTGAATATTTTTGGAATTGCGATAGCCATTCCGCCCATTTCCTCGAGATAAACAAGACGTATTCTATCATAACTCGTTCCTGCCAAGAAAAAAAGCGCAGCGCCAATAAATCCATGAGAGATTATTTGTAAAATGGCTCCATTGAGTCCTGTATCGTTTATAGAACCAATTCCTATAATTATGAAACCCATATGAGATACGGAGGAATAAGCTATTCTTTTTTTTAAATTACGTTGCCCCGGAGATGTTGAAGCTGCATAGATTATTTGAATTGTGCCTACTATGATCAACCAAGGAGAAAAGATAGAATGAGCGTGAGGTAATAATTGCATATTTATCCGAACCACTCCATACGCTCCCATTTTTAATAATATTCCAGCTAGAAGCATACAAGTACTGTAATGTGCCTCTCCATGGGTGTCTGGTAACCATGTATGTAAGGGTATAATCGGCGATTTGACAGCAAAAGCAATAAAAAATCCAATATAAAAAATGATTTCCAGTGCTACAGGATACGATTGATTAGCTGATGTTTCAAAATTTAATGTTGGTTCATTAGAACCATATAAACCAATACCCAGAACTCCTATTAATAAAAAAACAGAAGCTCCTGCAGTGTACAAAATAAATTTTGTAGCGGAATACAAACGTTTCTTTCCGCCCCACATGGATAGAAGTAGATAAACTGGAATTAATTCTAACTCCCACATGATGAAAAAAAGTAAAAGGTCTTGAGAAGAAAATGGTCCTATTTGACCGCTATACATTGCTAACATCAGGAAATGGAATAATCGGGAATCTCGAGTAACCGGCCGGGCCGCTAAAGTAGCTAAAGTAGTGATAAATCCTGTCAGTAAAATAGGTCCTATAGAAATTCCATCTATTCCCAATCTCCAGTAAAAATCAAAAAAATGGATCCATTTATAATTCTCTGTAAGTTGGATTAATGGATCGTCCAATTGGAAATGATACCCAAATGTATAGGTTATTAGAAGGAGTTCTATTATGCATATACAAATAGTATACCACCTAATTACCTTATTCCCTCTATGAGGGAGAAAGAAAATTAAAGAACCCGCAGATATTGGCAAAACTACAACTATCGTTAACCAAGGAAAATCATTCGTGGTAAAAACAAGATACACTTGGACCAGAAAAACCCGTGCTCAAAAATAAAAAATAAAATATATTATTTTGAGCGCGGGTTTTTGTTGGTAAAAAAAAAATGAAATATATTCAAGTAAGGTTTTCTGAAACGTATCAATAAGCTAGCCCCATACTTCGAGTTGTTTCATGCCATAAATAAACTCGAACACTCAAGAAATCCGTTGGACAGGCGGATTCACATCTTTTACAACCGACACAGTCCTCTGTTCTTGGAGCAGAAGCGATTTGCTTAGCTTTACACCCGTCCCAAGGTATCATTTCTAATACATCCGTGGGGCAGGCTCGGACACATTGAGTACATCCTATACACGTATCATAAATCTTTACTGAATGTGACATTGGATCTATAAATTTTTTGAACATTCTAAATTTTCGATCTAGTAAATTTATAAATAAATCATATATTTAGACACCAGATGAATCAATGATTTACCAGAATTTTTTTAATCAATCTACTTCTGGCCCGACTCATGTAAAGGAGCCAAGATACTTTGATTTCTTACTTTTTCGCAAACATGATCATACATTATGTATAATACATGCTAATTCGAATTTATGAATATTCTAATTTCTATGATTAATACTACTTATTCAACAAATTCGATTGATTAATACGAGTTGATTTTCTGTTACGATAAATTGACGAAACAATAGCCGGTCCAATAGCTGCTTCAGCGGCTGCAATAGCTATAACAAAAATTGAAAAAATAGTGCCTTTTAATTGGCGACTATCAAAAAAATCAGAAAATGTTACAAAATTTATATTAACCGCATTCAGTATAAGTTCAAGACACATAAGGGCTCTAACCATATTGCGGCTTGTGATCAATCCATAGATACCGATAGAAAATAAGTAGGCACTCAAAACAAGTACATGTTCGAGCATCATTGACCAACTCCTTATCAATTAAATTTTGATTTATTTCAATATAATATGAACAACAATTCAACGGATTCAATTGACTAGAATCTAAAAGGTACAGAACAAATAAATAGATTGGTAATAGATCGAATAAAAGAATTTATATTTTCAACATAAACAATCTTTAATTAGAATTGAAGAGAAATAGATGTGATAACCCAGACTGAAGTTTCATTTGGATTGCTGTTGCTAATTCTATAGATTTACGATTTATTACTGGCGCGCCACAGCGATTGCACCTATCAAAGCGGCTAAAAGAATTATTGAAATGAATTCAAAGGGAAGAAAAAAATCTGTTGATAAATGAATTCCAATTTGTTGACTATTACTTATCAAATCTTGCTCTATAATCTGGTTTGATCTTGTAGTCCAAATAATCCCGTACCATGACGTATCCGTAATAGTACTCATTAGTAAAACCAAAATACTTGTACAAACCAGCAAAGTAACCCCATCCCCAACGGTCCAAAGATTAAAATCTTTGTAATATTCTGAACCATTCATGAACATCACAGCAAATATGATTAAAACATTTATAGCTCCCACGTAAATAAGGAGTTGGGCTGCAGCTACAAAAGAAGAGTTTAATAGAATATAGAATAAGGATATACAAACAAGAACGAGTCCCAATGAAAAAGCAGAATAAATTGGGTTGGTAAATAATACTACTCCTATACCTCCTAATATAAGACCTGATCCCAGAAAGACTAAAAGAAAATCATGTATTGGTCCAGGCAAATCCATTATATGTAAAAAAAGAGATAAAAAATCGAAATTTTTTTCATGACCTTATTGAGACCCGACCAGAAAAAATTTTTTATGATTTATAATCAATTCCTAATTGAATGAAATCCTCGGGGATGTGAATTAATATGGGTACAGATATTGGACTAATTTCATTCTTTATCTGAAAGACAGAGTAGTTCAAATCCGAAACTATATTTCGAAATAATTATATAGACATTAATTACTCGATTTTCAATCCAAATTAAGACGTGATTATTACCAACTACTGAATAGTTGGGATTTGTAGGGCGTAACCAAACAAAACGAAAGGAACCTTAGTACTTAGTAATTCGAAAATTTTCTTGAATCAAGGGAGTTACTTATTTTTTATTTGAGGCGAATTCAAAATTGTTCGAATTGTATAATCGTCAATTACTGATATTGGTAAACGACCCAAAGCAATTTGATTATAATTTAATTCATGACGATCATAAGTAGAAAGTTCATATTCTTCAGTCATTGATAAACAATTTGTTGGACAATACTCAACGCAGTTACCACAAAATATACAGATTCCGAAATCAATACTGTAATTAAGCAACCGTTTCTTGCGAATATCAGTTTCCAATTTCCAATCGACGACGGGTAGGTCTATAGGACACACACGAACACATACTTCACAAGCAATGCATTTATCAAACTCAAAATGGATTCGACCGCGGAAACGCTCCGCGGTGATTAATTTTTCATAAGGATATTGAATAGTTACAGGTAAACGATTTGCGTGGGATAAGGTAATCATGAAACTTTGACCAATGTACCTTGCAGCTCGTACTGTTTGTTGACCATAATTCATGAACCCAGTTACCATAGGGAACATATCGTGAATATATATGAATAATTTGATGTTTGTTTATTTCTCTTGTTTAAGCCAAGTTGTGAATATAGAATACCATATTCCTTTACAGTGAAAAGAGTTGGAAAGAAGTTGTTAATAATAGATTACCGAGAGAAATAGGTAAAAGAAATTTCCATCCAAGATTCAACAGTTGGTCCATTCTTAGCCTAGGTAAAGTCCATCTTGTTGCGATCGGAATGAACAAAAACAAATAAGTTTTAGCTAATGTAATAAAGATACCAATTGTCGCCCCAAAAACCTCATATCGTTGATTTATTTCAAAAAGCTCTGAAACAAATATATACGGAATAGAGATATTCCAACCACCCAAGTAAAGAATTGTTACAAATAATGACGAAACTAATAGGTTTAGATAGGAAGCAACATAAAATAAACCAAATTTTATCCCCGAATATTCGGTTTGATAACCTGCTACTAATTCTTCTTCCGCTTCTGGTAAATCAAAAGGCAATCTCTCACATTCTGCTAGGGAAGAAATTAGAAAAACGATAAACCCTATAGGTTGACGCCACAAATTCCATCCCCAAAAACCATATTTTGATTGCGCCTCAACTATATCAACTGTACTTGAACTATTAGATAATCATAGTCGGTGGTACCATCACTGTTTCCATCGCTATTCCAAAACCGTACATGAGATTTTCACCTCATACGGCTCCTGAAGGGCCATAAAAAAATCTAAGGACCGAGTCCTTTTATCTTGCGACGCTTGGTTATACGATAGATAAGATTCAAATCTATCATACGGTCCAAAATTAGACCAATTGAATTCTGTCTGTTATGTTTTAATAATTTTTAATACAAAAAAAATAATAATTAATATTAATAATTAATAATAAAGAATTCAATTTATTATTAATTTAATAAATTAATAAATTGAATTAATAATAAATAAAAAAAAAAAAAATACTTCTGAATTGATCTCATCCTTTCTTTAAAAATTTCCATAATCATTTAAATTTTTCTTTGTTGAGTAATAACTTGATTCTTCAATAAAATACTCCTTGTAAAAAAATCAATAACCCATCGTTTTCACTTACGAAAAAGAATTATATATTACATTAATTCATGAATTATGACACGAATTGTATCGATATAAATATGGATATAAGAAAAAAAGAATAAAAAAGATCTTGTTTATTCTTTTGTATTCCTTTCTTTTTTTCGTTCCTATTCTTCTTTCTGTTTCTGAAAAAAGGGGGCTTACAAAATAAAAAAAGGGATTATTTCGTTCCCAATAGTCATTTATTTAATCGGCGGATAGGAGCATACTCTGGATCGGAATCGTGGGAGTACTGCCTTATAACTTCTACAAATTTAAAGCCCCAATTAGTATTCTTTGTATATTATGTAGAAATGTCTACTTTTGGATAATTTACAGGATCTACATTACTAATCCTTTGCGTATCTTGGTGTTTCTACCTATCCACTCGTTTTTGTTCAATCGCCCTTTATTTTAGGGTAATACATGTATGAAAATACATACAAACGATAGTGAAAACGCAATACGGTTGATCTTTTGAGCCCGCTTCAAGTCAGGATGACTAATCAACCAATCTTGGGGTAAACGGTATCTTCTGCTTCTGTTTATTTCCGCTAAACTCTCTAACTCTTATACATAGAAAATGAGACTCAATATCTTTACTGCGAATTTATATAGAAGCTGTTCTCTTTCACTCATCCAACTATCTGATTTAGTTCATCAATCCGACTAATGAATAAAAAATGAAGATATCTACTCAATTCATTCTAACCCTTTCCTAGAAAGAAAAGAATAGAGAGAAATTTATGTCTCAACGAATCACACGTAGAGATATTGATAACACACATAAAGTTAATGGTATTTCATAACTAATTGATTGAGCAGCAGCTCGTAGACCGCCTAAAAAGGAATATTTATTATTTGACCCGTATCCTGACATAAGAAGTCCAATGGGAGCAATACTGGAAATGGCAATCCATAAAAAAACACCGATATTGAGATCCGCTAAAACAAGATGATAGCCAAAAGGAACTACTGAATAGCTTACTAAAATTGATATGACTGCTATGGACGGTCCGATACTGAATAAACGAGTATCTCCTCTCGATGGAAGAAGATTTTCTTTGAAAAGAAGTTTTGTCCCATCTGCTAGAGCTTGAAGAACTCCCAAAGGGCCGGCGTATTCAGGTCCAATACGTTGCTGCAGTCCTGCGGAGATTTCTCTTTCTAACCATACAATTACCAGTACGCCTATTGTGATTCCCAATACAAGAGTCAAAATAGGAATAAGGGCCCATATAATTCCGTAGACCTCTTTTAAAAACTCCAATCTAGAAAAAGAATTGATATCTTGTACTTCTGGCGTATCAATTATCATTTCAACGATCAACTTCTCCCATAATGATATCTATGCTACCTAGTATCGTCATAATATCAGCCAATTTCATTCTTTTAACTAACTGAGGAAGAATTTGCAAATTGATAAAACCTGGTGGGCGAATTTTCCATCTCCAAGGAAAACCACCCTGATCCCCTATCAGAAAAATTCCCAATTCTCCTTTTGGGGCTTCGACTCTAACATAGAGTTCTTGTTTCGGTAATTCAAATGTAGGAGAAGGTTTTTTACTAATAAATCGATATTCAAAATCATTCCATTGGGGATTCTTTTCTCTATCAAAGTATCGGATTTCTAAATTCTCATATGGCCCTCCCGGAATTCCTTCCAGAGCCTGTTGAATAATTTTTATGGATTCTGTCATTTCACCAATTCGGACTAGATAACGAGCTAACGAATCTCCTTCTTTTTGCCACTGGACTTCCCAATCAAATTCGTCGTAACACTCATAATGATCAACTTTCCGAAGATCCCATTGTATTCCGGAAGCCCGCAGCATTGGTCCTGATAAACCCCAATTTATTACTTCCTCTGTACCAATAATGCCTACTCCTTCAACTCGTTCTAAAAAAATCGGATTTCGTGTAATAAGTTTTTGATATTCAGCGATTCCTGTTAAAAAATAATCGCAAAAATCCAAACATTTATCTATCCAGCCATGAGGTAGATCAGCAGCTACTCCTCCGATACGAAAATAATTATGCATCATTCTCATACCGGTGGCAGCTTCGAATAGATCATATATTAATTCTCTTTCTCGGAAAATATAGAAGAAAGGCGTCTGTGCACCAATATCTGCCATAAAAGGGCCGAGCCATAGCAGATGAGAAGCTATACGACTCAACTCCAACATAATTACTCTGATATAGCTGGCTCTTTTAGGCACTTGAATATTTCCTAACTGCTCCGGGCCATTTACGGTTATTGCTTCTGTGAACATAGTAGCTAAATAATCCCAACGCGTTACATAAGGCAGATATTGTATAATTGTTCGGTTTTCCGCAATTTTTTCCATCCCTCGGTGTAAATAGCCCAATATTGGTTCACAGTCAATAACATCTTCACCATCTAGAGTAACGATGAGTCGAAGAACACCATGCATTGATGGGTGGTGGGGACCCATATTTACTACCATGAGGTCGTTTCTTGTAGCTGGTATATTCATAGGTTTTTCCTCGATTCAGTCTTTCATGAATTGCTGAAAACTAAAATAAGTTCATTCAAATTCAAATTCAAGATCTAATAAATCAAATAATTCAAAATAAACTGCTTTTTCAAATTAGCGAGTTTTTGATTCCCGAATATCCAACCGATTAATTAATTCTTTATAACATATTCTATTTTTCTTTGACAAATAAGACAGCAGCCGTTGGCGTTTTCCCAAAATTTGACGTAGGCCTCTCTGAGATAAATAGTCTTTTCTGTGCAATTCCAAATGTGAAGAAAGTTTTCGTATCCTATTGGTGAGGCTGCGTATTTGAAATTCAACAGATCCCCCTTTTTCTTCTTTTTCTTCTTGCGAAATAACCGAGATGAATGAATTTTTTACCATAAAATGAAATCTGCCCCCCCCCACTTTTTTCCTATCCTTTTTTTAGTGTTAGGTAGTTTTATTGATCAATAATAATAATGCCATTCATTTTAATTTAGTATACACAATACAATAATCTTAATTTTGTTAATAATTCCAAATTTTATCAAATAAAATTGTATTCGAATAGGTATACCAAAATCTTCTTTTCGGCACTCACAAAAGATAAAAATTTAGACCTAAAATGAAAAAAAGAAGATTTTGGTGATCATTTATAAATCTAATTGATATGTCAATGAATCATGTATCAGAATGGAATGTAAGACAATGTATGTGTGCATTTCTTTGTTTTCATAGATCATAATACAGGAAATATAGGAAAAACAAATCTACCATTAACTAACGAATTTTGAATCGCGGATACATATGTATCCTTACCAGACTGAAACGACTGCCATTATTGGTATCAAACCAATATCGATTCATACAAGCTAAATCTTCGAATCGATAATTAGGCCAAAGAAAGAATTTTAATTTAATTAGTTTAGTTGTATCTCTTTTGCTTTTAGCCAAAACTTGACTGTTTTCCTTCTTCCCATTGCAAAATGCTGCATTTCGAGGCATACCATTTCCATTCCTAGAATTAAAACAAATTAGACTTCTCAATTCTCTACGACGTCTAGGGGATAAAATGTTTTCAGGGACAAACAAATCATAATGATTGTTGTCTTTATTTCTAGTCATTTTTTGATATTTTACAATGAATTCAGCCGAATTCTTGTTATCAACAGTGCTTTTTGTTAAGTACTTTTGATTTATTTCATGCTTACTCTTATGAACCAATGAAATACCTACGGCTTGATATATAATAAATTGTCCTTCATTTTTTATAGACAGACGGACTGGGTCGATAATCAATATTCCCTTTTTCATCAATTCTATAAGAGTTAAATCTTTCTGAATCAGTAGAATATCTAGGCTCATTTCGCCCCTTTGAATAGAGGATATAAAAATTTCTCTTGGATTTATCAGTCTAAGCAGGAGGCAATATACTTTGATGTTATTGATCATTTTTTTATTTAAAACACCATCCCATCTCAATTGAAAACGCAAATACCTTTTTAGGAAGAAATCAAACTCCGCTTCCGTATTGTTCTTGTATTGTTTTTTATTTCTATCTTTTTTCATGTCTGATCCCACAAAATCTTCTTCAATATCTTTGTCTTGCTTTGAGATAGATGATTCAAAATCTGCTTGGCTTGCGGATTCTTTTTTTCCTTGATTTCGGTTTTCTGATTCAAGAGATTTTGTTTCATTCGAAAATATTGATATATTTCTTTTTTTCTTTCCAGTGATGCTTTTATTTTCACTAGCATTTTCATTTATATTCAAATTAAAAAGAATTAATTTGATTGGGATGGCCCATGGTTTAATCTTATACGTGTTATAAAGTATCAAAAATTCTGGGAAAAACCAACGTTCCAGATTTGATATGGGACAACTTCGTATTTCTTCATTCATTCCCATCCAATCAAAAAGGTTTTTTTTTGTATTGGATAGCTTGATTTCTTGATTTTGAGGAATCGTGAGATAAAAAAGACCTTGCGTATCGGTTTTATCAAGTAGTTGATAATTATTCCCCCGAGTCTTACTATATTTATTACTAGTGGTGTCAGTATCAATATTGATCCAGGCCTCAATATCGACTTTCTTTCTAAGACAAAAATTGAGAATTATCCAATCAAAATATTTTCTATCCGGATTGTTCTCCATATCTATAATATCATCTTCGACTAGAGAATTATTGATAGGGATATCTCCTAGCACATTAAAATATTTTCGTTTATGTGTACTGTAATTATAAAAAATTTCTTGGTTATTATTTACTTGTAATGGTAATCCATAAATAGATGAGTTCTTCTGATCTTCATAATTAATAGATTTAGATGATAAAAATTTATATGCTAAAAGATCATATCTATAGTGTTTTTTAAAATTCTCTGTTTCCTTTTGTAATGAGGCGGCTTCAAAATTCTTTTGTTTTTCGTAGCGAATTAATCGGTTTTTTTCATATGAATCGCATTTCTTTAAATGTTTAGTTTGAGCTATAGAGTGGTGATTGACTCGATTTCGCCACTTTTGTGGTACTAAGCTCGACCATCTAATCGTAGATAAATCATATTGATCATGACCTTTTAACCAATTTTTCCATTGATTCATTCCAGAATTTCGAAGAGAATTATGTCTTAATTTGGAATGAAATATTTTCTGTGTTCCAACAAAATAATTCTTTATTTCATTTTTAAGAAAAAGAGCTGTTCCATTATATTGAAAAACGGATCTTAACTTATATAAGTATAAGTTAAGGGCTGAGGGTTGTGATAATTTGTAAAATACATATGCTTGTGACACGTAGGATAAGTCAAAAAAAGTCTGTGCGCTTTTATTACTACTTTTATTACTAATAGTAGAAATATTACTAATAGTAGAAAGGGACTTTTTTATAGTCGAAATAAAGTGAATTAGACTTTTATTTTTTTTATAAAGCCTTTTTTGATTTGTTTCATTATTAGAAATATCTTTATCATTGGAAATATATTTATTAAGAATTTTTTTTGTTGATTCCCGAAAAAATTGTGCATTGATATTCGGAATATTAATGATACCTAAAAAGATATCTATGTATATCTTTTCAATGAAAAAAAAATTTATAAAATAATGTGATTTACGGATTAGTCGAGCATTTCTTCTTTTTAATATCTGCCCAATATTTTTTGGCGATTCTAATCTTTTATCATCATAACTCATTTTGTTTTTGTTAGAACTTATATTTTGTATTATAAATGCTTTTTTGTTCTCTTTTTTTATTTTTTCTATTTGATTTATGAGTGTATTCGTTCTATCAGTCAAATTTTTTATTTTTTTTTTTGTTAATGAATAATTTGTGTAATCTGTAGGTCGAATTTTACTGCCCGATTCATGAATTAGCTGATTATTTCTTATTGAATCTTTTTCTTTTTTAGTTTCACTTAATTCATATATTTCTAGTTCTCTCAAGCCAAATAATAGAGTTGGGTTTATTTTTTCGAGTTCTTTTACTATTTCTTTTAGAAATAGAATGGTTTTACTAAACTGGTTTTTTATGTCTTTTGAAACATTTAGAAAAATTTTTGTTTTTTCTTTTAAAATTCTTAGAACTAGAAAACGCTGTTTTTTCAATTTTCTAACTTTTTTGTTGAGTTCTTTAAAAATAGGTTCAAAAAATGAAAGTTGGTTTTGGGGAGAGCCAAAAGGCAGTTCAGTTTCCATTCCCCAAACTGTTAAAAAACAGAAATCATTTTTTTGTCCTTTCTTTTTCATTGGATCGTTATAAGTTTTTTGTAGCTTAGATTTGTGCCAAGGTTTCAGACGAAAAGGAAATAGGATCTTTATCTGAATACCGTCTGTTAGCCAGTTTTTCGGAAATTCTGTTTCTGATAATTGGACGCCATTATAAGTACATTTAATATGCATTTCTCTATTCCAATCCTTTAAATCCTCAGACCATTCGGGAAATTGAAACAATAGTATACGTACAATATTTTTAACTATTATCAAGAAGGGTAATATAATATTTTTTCTAAAAATCGATTGGGTTACTAACACAAGACCTCTTATTATTTGAGCAAATATAATACTATCCCATGCTTCTGCTATTTCTATACGTGCTTTTTCTCGTCTTTTGTCTTCTTCTATTTTGTCTTTTTCTTTGTTTTTCTCAGTGCCTTTTGGCTTTTTTTCTGTATAATCTGAAATTGTTAATTCTGTGTTGTTCCCCATCCAATTTTTAAAAAACATTTTCATCGGCTCAGAGATATCAAAAGAAAAAAAAACGTCTTTTTCGATTCTATCCAAAAAAAGGGGTGAATGTACATTTGCTTGAAAGAGTTTCCAAATAACTGTTTTACGTCTTTGAGCGCGCATAGAACCTTTTATTATGTCTCGACGAAAATCCGGTTGTTGTGAATAACGTATCAAAGCCACTTCCTCTATTTCATCAGGATTATTAGTATCTTTGGTATTAGTATCAGTAGTTTGTAGGTTATCAGTAAAAATCACTACACGTTTGGCTTTTCGTGAACGAATCTCATAATCCACCGCCACCCCCTCTGCGCTTTCTCCCTCCTGTTGTTCCAAATCATTAATTAATTTGTATGACCATCGAGGAACTTTTTTACTGATTTCTTTTAGTCCGATAGGTTTTTTTCTAATTTTTTTATCGTTAGGGTCTCTTATAACTGCATCAAATAGAAATTTATAATTTTTTTTTTGATCTTCTGAATCAATTTTTATTTGTTCTTCTTCGGGAAGTAAAGAAAGCTCTTTAAAATTTAAACTTGATGGTGGTTTTTCAGTAAGTTCATTGATTAAGTTCAAGAAATATAAAATTTTTGTTGTTAATGGTTTTTTATCAAATGGATTTTTTGTCTGTTCAAATTTTAGGTAATTAAAAATAAGCAGGATACCATGAATCTTATTTATCCAAAAACCCTCTATGTTAATGTTATTTTTTCTGGAAGTTTCATTTAGGATTGCAGTTGAAAAAAAATTTGTGATTCGTCCACGATAGGGGCCATTCAAGAAAGGATCATATATTTTAGGTAAGTATTCGTTTTGAGGATTATCATTACAAAATCTAGTCTCTTTTTCGAGTATATCCCAAACAAAAAATATCCTATCTAAAGTTTTGTCTAGAGCTTTGACTCTATTTATAAATTTTTTGTTTAGGTTTTTTCTTTTTTGTTCATTGCTATAACTCCAATTATTATATAATTCAGCAGAAGAGGGTTTATCTGCTGTAAACAGAGACATCTTTCGTTGTATCATTTCCAAAAAAGTTGACAAACTGGGCGGGTATGTAAAAGATATTCTTTCTTTTCCATCACTTTGACATATATAAAAAAAATATTGTGACATTTCTTTTCTTACAGCATTTTCAAATTGATTGTTTTTTATATACCGGAATGGCCTATTCCATCGTTTATAGTCAAAAAGA